CTTACAAAAAAAGGATTGGGTTATTTTGGTAAATATATTCAACCAACTCCAATACTTTTACCTATTAACATCCTAGAAGATTTCACAAAACCCTTATCGCTTAGTTTTCGACTTTTTGGTAATATATTGGCTGATGAATTAGTAGTTGTTGTTCTTGTTTCTTTAGTACCTTCAGTAGTTCCTATACCTGTCATGTTCCTTGGATTATTTACAAGTGGTATTCAAGCTCTTATTTTCGCAACTTTAGCCGCGGCTTATATAGGGGAATCCATGGAAGGTCATCATTGATTATCTTTCAAAATATGCTTTTTTTTTTATCCCAACGCAATGTATAGGCGGTTCAGATAAACTATTTTGTTTGGAACAAACAGAATAGAGGGTATATAATATATGATTTATTTAGAGTAGTAGTCAAAAAGATTCCGATATTATGGAATTCAATTGTCAAAAAGGAACGAACGAGATCTAAAAAGGTCCTTCTTTTCCTAAGATTTCCGTTTGACCCGCTTATGTCATACTCCCTCGATCCAATATTATATTTCTATTTGTTCAGTCAACCACAATATTTATTACGATTCGTACATAATTTGGATAAGAATTGTTATGTTATCCAGTTCTAATGTGCGATAAAAAAAAATGTTCTATGTAACTATTCCCATTTCATTTGATTTCATTCAATTCAACGATTGATTAAAATTCGAATTAATTGCATGTAATTGGATCTCAAATATTGTATTGATATGTAAGAATTCAGACTAATGAATTTGTCCGTTTGGATTCATGCTTGTATTAATGCGGGATAAAGAAAGGGGGATAATTTACAAACGAGATTCATAAAAAATGAGTTAGGGTGGGCGGGCCGAACTGGATATATGTAATTTAATGGCTATAAGCCAACTCTTCTGTATGTTTCAAAGAATAATTCTAGAATCGGGTTGAATAGAGGATGTGAATTGTTGGTTTACATTATGCAAGAAAGCCGTGTATATGTGATATTAGATATTTACTAGTTATATATGAACTATCCATATATCTTATTGACTTTCCTACCCCCCGTGAATTTCGATAGTAATTACAATAGAAGTCCTTCCGTTTCGTCTGGGCCAAATTAATAAACAGATGAAATCAAGCATAGCATATAGAAGAGAAAGAGTGGAGAATTGAAAACATGATTAGGAATAAATAAATGAAATGGAAGAACTAGGTCCTTATGGATTGATTATGGATTGATAACGACTCCATGGATAGGAACTAAAAAAGCGATATCGAAAAAGTTCTGCTCATTCAATAATCGTATTACTTTAAACTTTAATTTGTATGTAGTTCATAGTTATTTCGACTGAATGGATCTTAGTAATGGAATAATAAGTCATAATTCATTGGTTGCTTGTATCATTAACCATTTCTTTATTTTTATGCGAGGAGCTTACCATGAATCCACTGATTTCTGCCGCTTCCGTTATTGCTGCTGGATTGGCTGTAGGGCTGGCTTCTATTGGACCTGGGGTTGGTCAAGGTACTGCTGCGGGCCAAGCCGTAGAAGGTATCGCGAGACAACCAGAGGCAGAGGGTAAAATACGAGGTACTTTATTGCTTAGTCTGGCTTTTATGGAAGCTTTAACAATTTATGGACTGGTCGTGGCATTAGCACTTTTATTTGCAAATCCCTTTGTTTAATCCTAGAAATGTGATGTGAAAGTCTTTTTTTTTTATTTTATTACCTTGATTTGGATTTGCCGCTTTATTTTTCGAATTATATAAAGATTCCACTCCTACAATAACTTTAACTTATTCATTGAGATAATACCCCGTGGGAAGGAAGGACTCATTTGAGGATCAGGAATTAGCGGATCCGCTCGCTTTCTTCCTTCCCGTTCTCAGTCCAATGGAACCTTTTTTAGGAAGCGTTTCAACAAACGAGGTATTTCGTAATTTATATGAAACCTGGGATCAAATCCGAAATAAGTATTTTTATTTTCAATTTTTATTAGGAACTTCAACAGAAATAATCAAAAATATAATTAAATATATTGATTGAGAAATGAAAAAAGGAAATTAATAAAAAAATCAATCAAATCAAAAAGGGCGAAGTAATACAAAAATAACTCTGTTCAATTTAGTCCTATCTATAAGAGGAGATCATATGAAAAACGTAACCGATTCTTTCGTTTCCTTGGGTCACTGGCCATCCGCCGGGAGTTTCGGATTTAATACCGATATTTTAGCAACAAATCCAATAAATCTAAGTGTAGTCCTTGGTGTATTGATTTTTTTTGGAAAGGGAGTGTGTGCGAGTTGTTTATTTCAAGAATAAGCTGGATCTAACCAGCTGCACTTTATTTGTTATAACTAGGAAAGAAAGGTGCATGATCTCGCGAATTACTTCTGAATTTATTCAGAAATTATATGTACGAACCATAGCATTTCGTGATTCATTGGTAAATACTAAATAAACTTTGATTCTCTATCAACCAATAATATGGGACCCTAAACATGGTTA